AGAAAGAAAAAGAATATCAATGATATATGATTCCGATTTGTAAGGTCTATGAGTCATCTCATAAAAAGCAGTGTAATAAAGCATCAATACGGATTCATCCATAATTAGACGAATCCGTTCATAAAACAAAAAAATTTAGAGCTCCGAGCCAATAAAGACTGAGAAAATTGACTCAAGAACAAATTTCATTAGGGGCTCCATTGTAAAATTCAGACCTAACCATTCATCGAGAAGCGATGGGAACGACAAAACCTGTGAATGCAGAAGATTCTCTTGACAACGAATCCTAATGATTCATTGGGTGGGATGGCGGAACGAACCAGGGACCAATTCATTTATTCTGAGAGGTCATAACAACTAAGATAGATATTGAAAGAGTAAATATTCGCCCGCGAAAGTTTTATTTTATTGGATTTATAAATTTTGTTCGATCCGATATGATAAATAAAGATTCGTTATAACTTTCTAAAAAAAAAACGGCATTATATATAATTATCTATACATAGAAATAAGTATCTATAAAATCGATAAAATAAATAGAATAGATGTTTAATTTCATTATCTATAAAAAAAAAAAAAAATATACAAATTTTTAATAGATTCGCTGAAATCAACTCTCAAAGAATCCCGTGATTGAGAGATTTAGAATAGAATATTATTCATTAAATACCTGTAATGTATATCTTAATACAATATTTTTTCGTCGTTTCATTCGCGAGGAGCTGGATGAGAAGAAATTCTCATGTCCGGTTCTGTAGTAGAGATGGAATTGAGAAACAACCATCAACTATAACCCCAAAAGAACGAGATTCCGTAAACAACATAGAGGCAGAATGAAAGGAATATCTTATCGAGGTAATCATATTTGTTTCGGTAGATATGCTCTTCAAGCACTTGAACCCGCTTGGATCACATCTAAACAAATAGAAGCAGGACGACGAGCAATGACACGAAATGCACGCCGTGGTGGAAAACTATGGATACGTATATTTCCAGACAAACCAGTTACAGTAAGACCTACGGAAACACGTATGGGTTCGGGGAAAGGATCTCCCGAATATTGGGTAGCTGTAGTTAAACCAGGTAGAATACTTTATGAAATGAGCGGAGTAGCAGAAAATATAGCCAGAAAGGCTATTTCAATAGCGGCGTCCAAAATGCCTATACGAACTCAATTCATTATTTCGGGATAGAAATGTAGAACCAAAGTAAAGAAGTCTTGGGGATAAAATTGCAATTACAGGTTTTCTTTTTTTTTTTTTTTGACAAACAATATTTTTTTTCTTCGCCTCTTTTGCTTTGCATTGAAAGAACAGACCAAATTCAAAAAATGATATGATTCAACCTCAGACCCATTTGAATGTAGCGGACAATAGCGGGGCCCGAGAATTGATGTGTATTCGAATCATAGGAGCTAGCAATCGCCGATATGCTCAGATTGGTGACGTTATTGTTGCTGTGATCAAGGAAGCAGTACCAAATGCGCCTCTAGAACGATCAGAAGTGATCAGAGCTGTAATTGTACGTACTTGTAAAGAACTCAAACGTGACAACGGTATGATAATACGATATGATGACAATGCTGCAGTTATTATTGATCAGGAAGGAAATCCAAAAGGAACTCGAGTTTTTGGTGCGATCGCTCGGGAATTGAGACAGTTAAATTTCACTAAAATAGTTTCACTAGCACCCGAAGTATTATAAGATGAGACCCTAATCTAATTCTAATACATGATATAGTTATAGGATTTGAATGAAATAGATTAATTAGTAGATTGTGTATCACGCATATACCTTTAATAATTCATAAAACATAAAAAAAAAGCAAAAAAGAGCATGTTGATTATATCAAAATTCGGAGGCAAGAATAATTGTCGTTTATCATGAGTAGGGACACTATTGCTGACATAATAACCTCTATACGAAATGCTAACATGGATAGAAAAGGAACGGTTCGACTACCATCTACTAACATCACTGAAAACATTGTTAAAATACTTTTACGAGAAGGTTTTATCGAAAACGTGAGGAAACATCGAGAAAGAAACAAATATTTTTTGGTTTCAACCCTACGACATAGAAGAAATAGGAAAATACCATATAGAACTTTTTTAAATTTAAAACGGATCAGTCGGCCTGGTCTACGAATCTATTCTAACTATCAACGAATTCCTAGAATTTTAGGCGGGATGGGGATTGTAATTCTTTCTACTTCTCGAGGTATAATGACAGACCGAGAAGCTCGACTAGAAGAAATCGGTGGAGAAATTTTGTGTTATATATGGTAATCTTTCTGATATCCGAAGTGGATCCGGAACTCCATATTTGTGAAATAAAAAAAAAAAGGGGGGGGAATATCACTCCTCCTATATTAGTTATTAGTTGATACTTTAAGGAATTTTGACCTGGAATGCTGGAATGAAAGAAGAAAAATGGATTTTAATTACTGAATCACTTCCCAATGCAATGGCATGCTCCGGGTGCATTTAGATAATTTTAGATAATGAAGATCCGATTCTAGTTCTAGGTTATCTTTCAGAAAAGATCCGACGTAATTTTATACGTATACTACCAAGGAATAGGGTAAAAAAAAAAAAAAGTCGTTATGATTCAACCAGAGGGCGCATAATTGATACATAATTTATAATTGATAGACTCCGCAATAGAACTAAAGATTCGAATGATTAGGCGGTTTTTGCAACTTCAACATTCTTTTCATTGGGGATATAATTCGAGGTTCAAAATTTCAAGAAACTTATTTTCTTCCAATAAATAGATTCGGAATTAAGTTAAGGACTAACAACTATGAAAATAAGGGCCTCCGTTCGTAAAATTTGTGAAAAATGTCGACTGATCCGTAGGAGAGGCCGAATTATAGTAATTTGTGCCAATCCGAGACATAAACAAAGACAAGGATAGTCTTTTGAAATCTAAAAAGGACTCTCTAAAGGACTCGATGAGCAAATAAAAAAAAGATCTGTTTTGACATGATATGGATATATCCATATATATGAATATGACTTATATTTATGAGATGATAAAATATGGCAAAACTTATACCAAGAATTGGTTCACGTAGGAATGCACGTATTGGTTCACGTAAGAATGCACGTAGAATACCAAAGGGAGTTATTCATGTTCAAGCAAGTTTCAACAATACCATTGTGACTGTTACAGATGTACGAGGTCGGGTTATTTCTTGGTCCTCCGCCGGTACTTGTGGATTCAGGGGTACACGAAGAGGTACACCATTTGCTGCTCAAACCGCAGCAGGAAATGCTATTCGGACAGTAGTGGATCAAGGTATGCAACGAGCAGAAGTCATGATAAAAGGGCCGGGTCTCGGAAGAGATGCAGCATTACGCGCTATTCGTAGAAGTGGTATCTTATTAAGTTTCGTACGGGATGTAACCCCTATGCCACATAATGGCTGTCGACCCCCTAAAAAAAGACGTGTATAGAAATAAAGATTGAAGAAGAAATTTCAAGAGAAATAAATAATTCAATGATCTGATCCAATAATATTATATGGTTCGAGAGAAAGTAACAGTATCTACTCGGACACTACAGTGGAAGTGTGTTGAATCAAGAGCAGACCGTAAACGTCTTTATTATGGACGCTTTATTCTGTCTCCACTTATGAAAGGTCAAGCTGACACAATCGGCATTGCAATGCGAAGAGCTTTGCTTGGAGAAATAGAAGGAACATGTATCACACGTGCAAAATCTGAGAAAATACCCCATGAATATTCTACCATAGTAGGTATTCAAGAATCAGTACATGAAATTTTAATGAATTTGAAAGAAATTGTATTGAGAAGTAATCTGTATGGAACTCGCGACGCGTCTATTTGTATCAAAGGTCCGGGATATGTAACTGCTCAAGACATCATTTTACCACCTTCTGTCGAAATCGTTGATAATACACAGCATATAGCTAGCCTAACGGAACCAATGGATTTGTGTATTGGATTACAAATCGAGAGGAATCGCGGATATAGTATAAAAACACCAAATAACTTTCACTTTCAGGACGGAAGTTATCCTATAGATGCTGTATTCATGCCTGTTCGAAATGTGAATTATAGTATTCATTCTTATGGGAATGGGAATGAAAAACAAGAGATACTTTTTCTCGAAATATGGACAAATGGAAGTTTAACTCCTAAAGAAGCACTTCATGAAGCCTCTCGGAATTTGATTGATTTATTTATTCCTTTTCTACATGCGGAAGAAGACAACGGACATTTAGAGAACAATCACCACAAGCTTACTTTACCCCTTTTTACTTTTCATGATAGATTGGCTAAACTAAGAAAAAAGAAAAAAGAACAAAAAGAAATAGTATTAAAATATATTTTTATTGACCAATCAGAATTGTCTCCCAGAATCTATAATTGCCTCAAAAGATCAAATATACATACATTATTGGACCTTTTGAATAACAGTCAAGAAGACCTTCTGAAAATTGAAGATCTTCGCATCGAAGATGTAAAACAAATATTGGACATTCTCGAAATAGAAAACACAATTGATTTACCGAAGAACAAGTTTTAAACCCATTGGATTTATTTCATTTTCATCTTTTTTTTTCTTTAGATTTCGAAAAAAAAAAAGATGAAATCGTTTTTGAATCTTTAGCAAAATCCATATATTCGGGATAGATCCAAAATGAAATTGAATAGATGTATCTAGGGAGAATTCACTTTAACTTTGAAGCGACTACTCCTTAGATACACATGCCGTGATATTTTATTTCACAATTGAATCAATTTAAAAAAGACCTAAAGTTAGGGATTTATCAATAGGTAATGTTGCTCCAATACCCAACCAAAGGGCCGCTACGGTACCAATCAAAAAGACGGTTGTCGCTACTGGACGACGAAATGGATTTTGGAATTTATTAACATTTTCCAAAAAAGGTACTGTTAATAATCCCGCAGGGACTGAAACCATTAAAAGAACACCCAATAACTTGTTGGGCACTGTACGAAGAATTT